TATACAGATACAGAAGATTTAGTAGAATTTTTTTTTATAAATAAGATTCATGATCTACTTCTTAATGATTCCGTAGAACTTCACCGTCAATCATTTTTGAATTCTACAGAAGAAAAAGGAATTGATTCAGAAAGTGAAGCAAAATATTTTCAATTTTTATTTGATGTAATTACAACACATACAAAAGATCAAAAAATAATGAAAAAGAAATCTATTGGAATTAGAAAAGAAGAAATAAGTAAAAAGGTTTCTCGATGGTCATACAAATTAACCGAGAATTTGAGAGAAGAGGAAGAAGAAAATGAAGAAGATTTGGAGGAAGAATGTTATGAGATTCATTCAAGAAGAGCCAAACGTGTGATAATTTATAACGATAATGATCAGAATACCAATTCTCTTTCTAGTATTCAGAATACTAGTAACAATGAGAAAAAGGATGATCAAACGGAAGAGGAAGAGGTGGCTTTGATACGTTACTCACAACAATCGGATTTTCGTCGCAATCTAATCAAAGGATCCATGCGCGCTCAAAGACGTAAAACAGTTATTTGGAACCTCTTTCAAGTAAATGTACATTCTCCTCTTTTTTTGGATCGTCTAGACAAAACATCTTTTTTTTTGTTTTTTGATATCAACGAAATTAAGAATCTGATTTTTAGGAATTGGATGGGGAGAGAACAAGAATCAGAATTAAAAATTTCCTATTTTGAAAATGAAGATAAAAAAGAAGAAAAGGAGAAAGAAGAAAAAAAATATAAAAATGAACAGATAGAAATATCAGAAGCTTGGGATACCTTTATATTTACTCAAGTAATAAGAGGTTTGATGTTAGTAACCCAATCTTTTCTTAGAAAATATATTATATTGCCTTCATTAATAATAGCCAAAAATCTTTTCCGTATGTTATTATTTCAAATTCCCGAGTGGGACGAGGATTTTAAGGAATGGAATAGAGAAATCCATATTAAATGCACCTATAATGGTGTTCAATTATCAGAAACAGAATTTCCCCAAGCTTGGTTAATAGACGGTATTCAGATAAAGATTTTATATCCTTTCTGTCTAAAACCTTGGAGAAAATCTAGGGCACGATCTCATCATAGAGATCTAATGAAAAAAAAAGAAAAAAAAACAAATTTTTGTTTTTTAACAGTCTGGGGAATGGAAGCGGAACTTCCCTTTGGTTCTCCTCGAAAACGACCTTTCTTTTTTGAACCTATTTATAAAGAAATTCAAAAAAGAAAAAAAAAAGGAGTCATCCAAATAGTTCGAATTATCAACCTAATAATGAAAAAACTGGATAAAGTAAATCTAATTTTATTATTTGAAGTGAGGAAAGAAAAAGTATATGAACCAAACGAAAATAAAAAAGATTTAAAAAGAAATATTCCTAGCGAATCATCCGTTCTAAATAAAACGATAAATTGGTTCAATTATTCACTAATAGAAAGAAGAATGAAAGATCTTTCTGATAAGACAATTCAAATCAGGAATCAAATTGAAGGAACTGCAAAAGACAAGAAAAAAAAAGAAATAGTTATAATTTATGATAATAAAAGATCGGGATTACAGAAGCATATTTGGAAAATATTAAAAAGGAAAAATATCCGATTAATGCGTAAATCACACTACTTTATCAAATCATTCATTGAAAAAATATACATAGATATTTTTTTATGTACCATTACCATTTCTAAGATCAATATACAACTTTTATTTGAATCAACAAAAAAAATCTTTAATAAATCCATTTACAACAATGGAATAAATAAAGAACAAGAAGGAATTGATGAAAGAAATCAAAATACAATGAATTTTATTTTGACTATAAAAAAATTGTTTTCAAATATAGATAATACTAAGACTAGCAATAAAAGTTCCAATACTTATTGGAACTTATCTTCCCTATCCCAAGCATATGTTTTTTACAAAATATCACAAAACCAATTACTTAATAAGTATCAATTGAGACCTGTACTTCAATATCAGGGGAGCTATCCTTTTTTTAAGGATAATTTAAAAGACTATTATATGATATACGGAATATTTAATTATAAATCAAGACATAAGCAAATTAATACGTTTGTAATGAACGAATGGAAAAACTGGTTAAAAAGTTATTATCAATATGATTTATCTAAAAAAAAAAAGTATCAATTAGTATTAGTACCTAAAGAATGGAGAAATAGAATTGATAAACATCGTATGATTCAAAATAAGGAATCAAACCAATTGGATTTCTATAAAAAAGACCGATTCATTTATTCCATGAAAGAAAATGACTATGCAGAGAATTCATTTATGAATAAAAAAGATAAATGGAAAAAACATTACAGATATGATATTTTATCATATAAATACATAAGCCTTCCTAATTTATACATTTCTGAATCAACATTAGAAAAAAATGGGGACCAAGAAATTACATATCATTTCAATACATCGAAACCTGAATCATTTTATGTATTGGTAAGTATACCTAGTAATGATTATCTAGAAAAAGTAGAAAAGGGATTTCTTATTGATAGGAATACTAATTTGGATAGAAAATATTTTGATTGTAGAATTCTTCATCTTTGTTTTCTAAATAATATTGAGAATAATATAGAGATCTGGGCCAATGCACATATTGGCATCAAGATTCAGAAAAATACTAAGACTGAAATTAATAATTTCAACAAAATGGAAAAAAAAGATCTTTTTTTTCCTACAATTCATCAAGAGAGCAAAACATGCAATTTTGTTTTTGATTGCATGGGAATGAATAAAAAAAGGTTCTATGATAATGATATCGCATCCAATCATGATACTATATCCAATCTAGAAACTTGGTTCTTCCCAGAATTTGTACTACTTTTTGATGTATATAAAATTCAACCTTGGATCATCCCAATCAAATCACTCTTTTTTCATTTTTCTATAAATGAAAAAAGTAAAAAAATTAACGTAAAATCATCTAAGAAAAAAAAAGATCTTGAATTAGTAAATTCCAAGCAGGAAGAAAACCAACAACAGGTCCAAAGAAATCTTCTATTGAATCTACTAAACCAAAAGAATAAAAAAGCTGTTGAAGAAGATTACGAAAGCTTAGAAATAAAAAAAGGTATAAAAAAAAAACAATATAAGAGCAAGAATGAAATAGAACTAGATTTCTTCTTGAGAAAATATTTACTTTTTCAACTAAGATGGGCTGATCATTTGAATAATAAAGTAATTAAAAATATAAGGGTATATTGTCTCCTACTTAGACTTATAAATCCAAAGGAAATTGCTATATCTTCGATTCAAAGAGGTGAAATAAATCTAGATGAAATGTTGATTCAAAGGGACCTAGTTCTTGCAGAATTGATAAGAAAGGGAATATTTATTATTGAACCAATTTGTCTATCTATACGAAGGGACGGAAAATCTATTATATATCAAACTATGGATATTTCATCAGTCGATAATAAGAAGTACCAAAAAAATAAAAAATACACAAAAAAAAGAATTGAGAAAGGGGGGTTTGAAAAATCCATTGCACGACACAGCAACATATTTTTGAGTGGAGACAAAAATCATTATGATTTACTTGTTCCTGAAAATATTCTATCCCCCAGACGTCGTAGAGAATTTCGAATTCGAATTTGTTTAAATTCCCGGAATTTTCATGTTGTGGATAGAAATCCAAGATTTTGCAATGAAAATAAAATAAGAAACTGTGGGCAATTTTTGAATGAGAACAAACATATTAATAAAGATAGACAAAATTTCATTAAATTCAAATTGTTTCTTTGGCCCAATTATAGATTAGAAGATTTAGCTTGTATGAATCGCTATTGGTTTGATGCCAATAACAGCAGTCGTTTCAGTATGTCAAGAATACATATGTATTAACAATTAGGAATCAATTCAATTCCAATGAAAAAGAATTTATAGTTGATTTCTTACATATCGTCTAACATATTTGGTAGATGAGAAAGCCAAAACATATACACTATGTAGTAATACTATAATACATGATGCTGATTTCATAGTATATCAACTTTCATTAGGAAGAGTGGAATTTCTTTAAGTAAAAATAACAAAGAAATTTTTCTATTTCGCGAATACATATATGTTTTGTATATTTTGATTAAAATATACAAAACATAAAAACATAAATCAAATAAATAAAAAAAAAAGAGTATATGAATAGAATCCAATTTTGATGTATACTAGATGAAAAGATAAAAATAACTGGCATAATAAATATTCTTTATTATTCTTTTATTTTTTTATTTTATTTTTCCTGATCGGTAAAATTCACAGAAAATAAAGATACAAATTTTCATTTATGGTCAAAAAAAATTCATTCATCTCAGTTATTACACAAGAAGAAAAAGAAGAAAATAGTGGATCTGTTGAATTTCAAGTATTACATTTCACCAGTAAAATACGAAGACTTACTTCACATTTAGAATTGCACAAAAGAGATTTTTTATCACAAAGGGGTCTACGAATAATTCTAGGAAAACGTCAACGATTATTGACTTATTTGTCAAAGAAAAATAAAATGCGTTATAAGAAATTAATGGATCAATTAAAGATTCGGGAACCAAAAATTTCTTAATTAAATTTGATTTTATTATTATTATTCTTGTTTTTTTATTTTTTAATTAGTTTTTTCTTAGTTCAGTTATTTTTTTTTTATTTTTCATTTTAATATCTTAATATAAATTAATGAAATAATGAATTAAGGAAAAAAAATATGAGCCACAAGGTACATTGGACAAAGTTTCATAATTACCTTATCCCATACAAATCATTTACCTGTAACTATTCAATATCTTTAGTAATATTTTTGGGATCAGTTCTTATATTAGGAGGTCTGGGAATAGTCTTACTTACCAATCCCATTGATTCTGCCTTTTCATTGGTATTGGTTCTTCTTGTTTGTATATCCTTAATTCTATATTTTTTTTTGAATTCCTACTTTGTAGCTGCCACGCAGTTCCTTATTTGTGGGAACCATAAATGTATTAATCATATTTGCTGTGCTGTTTATTAACGGTTCATAATATTCCAATGATTCCTATTTGAGGACCTTTGGAAATAGGATCACTTCATTGGTTTGTACAAGTATTTTTTTTCATTGAATGACTACTCTCCCAAATACATTATGGTACAGAATTTTTTGGACTACAAGATCAAATCAGATTATAGAACAGGATTTCTTCATAAGTAACGTTCAACAAATTGGGATTCATTTATCCACAGATTTTTCTCTTCCTTTTAAACTCATTTATCTAATCCTTTTACTTTCTTTGATAGGTGCAATTACTATGGCTCATCAATAATCTAATATAATTCTAATATAATAAGAAAGAAGAACTTCTTTTTTTTATTGAAAGAATGAAAATGGATTTAATCTCTTTTTTTCTCAATCTACTGTGAATATATTCTTTTGTTCTGTAATTCTTCTATTCTAGTCAACTTAATCGATTTCATTTTTGTTCATATTTCAATGAATTGAGAGAGATGAGGAATTTATCAATAATGTTAGAACATGTATTTATTCTAAATGTTTATTTATTTTCTATCGGTATCGATGGACTGATCACAAGCCGAAGCATGGCTAGAACACTTATGTGTCTTGAGTTTATACTGAATTCAGTGAATATAAATCTCGTCACATTTTCCAATCTATTTGATAGTTAACAATTAAAAGGATAAATTTTCTCAATCTTTGTTATAACCATTGCTGCTGTTTAAGCAGCTATTGGCCTAGCTATTGTTTCGTCGATCCATCGTAACAGAAAATCAATTCGTATTAATCAATCAAATTTGCTGAAGAATTAGTCATAATTCTTCTATTTTCACATAGCACATAGAAATAGAAACATAAGACTTTGAGATTTTTAGAATATTCTAAATAGAATCTAATAGAATTAGAATAATAAGAGAATCTAATTAGAATTCAATAAATTCAATATTAATAGAATCTAAAATTCTCTTATTATTATTTACTTATTTATTTTCTTTCTTCTCTTTTTTCATATAGATTTATGATTGAGATTTATTGAGATTTAGAGTTACTAACCTCTTCTATCACTAACCTAATAACAAACGTATTAATTTGATATTGATATAGAATATATCAATATCAAATTAATTCTATTTCTATCTATATACATTCTATATATTCTATATATAGATAGTAAATTTTATATAGATAGTAAATTTTAGATAGTAAAATTACCATGAATTGAATTCGTAAACTTAGATTTCATGCTTATTGAAATGGAAATCAAAGTATCTTGGTCCTTTCTCATAAACAGATTAAAAAATCTATTGATTCTGAAAATTTTGATAAATCATTGATTCATCTGGTGTCTACAATAAAAAATATATGATTATTTCATTTTCTTATTTTACCAGATTGAAAATTTTTTGTGTTCAAAACTGGAATTTATAGACCCAATGTCACATTCAGTAAAGATTTATGATACATGTATAGGATGTACCCAATGTGTTCGAGCTTGCCCCACGGATGTATTGGAAATGATACCTTGGAACGGATGTAAAGCTAAGCAAATTGCTTCTGCGCCAAGAACCGAAGATTGTGTAGGTTGTAAAAGATGTGAATCCGCTTGTCCAACGGATTTTTTGAGTGTCCGTGTTTATTTATGGCATGAAACAACTCGCAGCATGGGTCTTTCTTATTGATATGTGACAAAAAACTCCACTTGAATCATTTGATTCCTCTTTACCGACAAAAGCCCGTATTCGAGAAAAGATAATATATTATTCTTCTCCCGAGCACGGGCTTTTCTGGTATAATCTTATCTTGTCTTTATCACGAGTTATTTTCCTTGGTTAAAATACTTTTTGTTTTGCCCATATTTGCGGATTTTTTAATTATCTTTTTCACTCATAGGAGAAATAAGGTGTATAGATGGTATACTCTATATATATGTATTCTAGAGTTCCTTCTAATGATCTATTTATTTTGTTATCATTTTCCAATTGGACGATCCGATCCATTAACTCAATCCAAGAAGGATTCTAAATGGATCAATCTTTTTGATTTTCAATGGAGACTGGAAACCGATGGACTTTCCATAGGACCCTTTTTACTGACAGGATTTATAACTACTTTAGTAGCTTGGCCAATTACTCAAAATCCGCGATTTTTATATTTCTTGATGTTAGCAATGTATAGTGGTCAAATAGCATCATTTTCTTCTCGAGACTTTTTTCCTTTTTTTCATCATGTAGGAATTCAAATTAATTCTTTTTTTTTTCTTAATAGGAATTCTAGGTATGGGTTTCCTAATTATAGGAATAACTGGCATAGGACTTAATGAGATCATTTTACAAAGACTATCTCATAGATTTATTGGTTCTGCGCTTTTTTATTAGCAGGAACAAGTTGTGATAGAATACTTTTTTTTTTATCTCGAAGAGATGGGGATACTTATTCCAATGTCAAAAATCTTTATCATGTTTAGTAGTTTCTCGATGGTTTCTCTTGTATTGCCAGGAATGAGTGGTTTTGTTGCAGAATTCTTACTCTTTTTTGGAATAATTAACAGCTTAAAATATCTTTTCATACCAAAAACGTTAATTACTTTTGTGATGTCAATTGGAATGATATTAACTTCTATTTTTTATTATCTATGTTTATCTATGTTACGATATTACGTCATATTTTCTATGGATACAAGCTCTTTAATATTACAAACTCGAATTTTTTTGATTCTGATTCTGGACCACGAGAACTCTTTGTCTTGATCTATATCTTTCTACCTGTAATAGGAATTGGTATTTATCCTGATTTGTTCTCCCGTTATCGGTTGACAAGGTACAAGTTCTCTTTTTATAGATACTAATTCTTTTTTTAGATTCAAGAAATTTAATTAATTGGAAAAAAAAAGTCTTAGAATTCTTTGACTTTCATATTTTCACGATTCTTCGTTGTGCAATGAAAAAAAGGTAAGTGTTAATTAGAATTGTAATTAGATATATCTAAAGTTTTTGAGAACCATTTGAAGAATTCCTCTATTTAAAAGGTTCTCAAAAACTCGCACAAAATTTCATTGTGTATCTGACAATTCTTTGCAGTTTCTTTTATTCAATTAGATATTCATTGGAATGAGCCATAACTATGGAACCCGATTCCTAATAGATTGATCCCAAAATAACATATCCAAATTAGGAAAAATCCTATAGAAGCTACAAATGCCGAATTCATAACTTGATCTTGCAATTTTGAATTTTTTCTAGTATGTAAATAAATTGCAAATATGGTCCAAGTAATAAATGCCCAAGTTTCCTTAGGATCCCAATTCCAATATGAACCCCATGCTTCATTAGCCCATACTGCTCCAGAAAGAATGCCTATGGTTAAAAAGGTAAACCCTAAACTAATGACACGATAACTCCAAGAATCCAAATGCTGAATTAATTGATATTTGTAAAAATTTTTAAATGATAGGAAAGAAGTCTTTTTTAAAATACTTCCTTTTTCGTTCAAATATTCCATATCACCAAAGAAAAACGATTTCCTTAAACTTAAAAAATTCTTGTTTTTCAAAAAAAAATCGATTTTTTTTTGAAATTTAATCACTATAAGAGCAACTGATAATAATGATCCGCATAAAAGAGCTGCATAGCTCAATAACATCATACTGACATGCATCATTAACCACTGAGATTGTAGAGCAGGTACCAATATTGCGGGTTGATGCATTTCAGTTGAAAGACCTGACGTGGCGAAACCTTGGGTAAAAATGGCACTTGGTGCAGTTATTGCGTTTAAATCATTTTTATAATTCCTAATATACGGAATTATATGAATAATGGATAAACTCCATGAAAGGAAAATTAATGATTCATATAAATTACTTAAAGGAAAATGTCCCGAAGAAATCCAACGAGTAACTAAAAACCCTGTTATAGAGAAAAAAGTAGCTATCATTCCTTTTTCTGACGAATTACGTAATTCTTTGATTTCGTAGACTAATAAGTTCATCAAATGAATTATAATCACAATTGAGATGATCGAAAAGGAAATATGAGTTAATATATGCTCTAAGGTCGCAAATATCATAAATAAAAGTCCTTTTTAAAAAATTGAAATTGGGGCTTAAATAGAATCTAAAATATTGAAAAATTTAGATTCTATTAGATCTATTGTATCTTTATTATTAATATGAATTAATATTTATGCCGCCACTCGGACTCGAACCGAGATGCTCTAGCACTGCTTCCTAAGAGCAGCGTGTCTACCAATTTCACCATGGCGGCGGCTTACTTTAAATAATAATAGGAAATTCATGTTGAATTGTCTATATTCAATAAAGTTTAGCAAACAATGAAGAAATTTCCATTCATCCATTCATATGAAAATATTCAATATCAATACTACTTAATTAGTATCTTCATATTCGTAAGTTCCTTTTTAATAATCAAATTTATCAGTACTAGAAATCTAGCTTTTGTTTATCCAGAACAGTCAGAACTCAAAAGTTTCGTTCTCAGTTGGAGTCTCAAATTCATAATCTTTTTTCTGTAGAATAAAATATTAAAATTTTTCCTTGTCTATCGTAATTGTGCTTTTCAAAATAGAAAAGCACAATTTATAGGAAATAAAAAAAATCTCACGAATTCAATATCAATAAATCTAAATTTCAATAGATATAAAAAAAAATAAAATACACAATACTGAGTACTTTGAATCAAGTAGACAGAAAGATTCTTATTTTTCTATTACCTAGCTCTAACTAATAATAACTAATAAGGAAAAGTGAAATAAAATACAATACACAATACTTTGGAAGTTCTTTGAAACATATCAATTAAGATTTTTCCAAGACTTTTTTTTGTGCAACAAAGAAACTTTTTGACTGTCCGGTGGAAATAGATTTAGCTAAAGAAAAAGCTTTGACTGCCTCTAAAGATCCTTTTTTTTTCCAAAGATTTCTGCGAATATGCTTTTTTGACATAGAAGTACGTTTTTTTGGAACTGCCATTCAAA